CCTAATTCCCATCTAAGGTTGAATAAGATTAGATTAGTCTCGCTAAATTCGTTCTCGAATGATTCATCGATGGAATTAAACCTAGGTCTATGAAAATCTCTTGTGATTCCCCTTCTTTCTTCGACGAAGGCATACACGCATCGATAGGGAACCCAAAGAAGAGCTAGAAAAAGGAAAGCGGCACCTTAACTTAATAGCTCCATTTCTTGTTCCTGAGCGGAAGGTACGCTCAGCCCCTGATACATTGCTATTTCTTAATCCTTGCGGCCAGGGATAATGAGTCGGTTGGCTGTTAGAGTATAGCCTCTCTCGGGGTTAGCGATAAGAGTACACCGGCCCGTGTGGTAGCGGGCGAACTAAGGATTTCGTGCTTGCAAGGAAGCGTGCAAGTGGGTGAACGCATCACCAGCCAAGCTAGTCACTTGGAACATAGGGGTATTCAATCCCCGAGCTTCTGGGCCTTGAGAACCGACTTCGGATTTGCTCCTTAGATAGTGAGTAGCAAAGAAGGGTAGGGTTTAAAATTTAGGGTTTTCACTTCCACGTCCCAGCTCGTCGAAGCTACCGCCTATCGATTGAAATTTCCCTCCTCAGCCGGAGGCGGAACCGGCTCCCCCTGAACCATCCTCGGAAGAGTAAGAAAGGAGAAGGGAACGGGAGTTTCTCGCCTCCTAAGAGTATAAAGAAGCGGAGTGTCACCCCAACAAACTAGACGCACGCATCAAGGCGTTCTGCCAACGAGCGAAGGCGATCGCTCAAGAAAGGGGATTCAGCCCCGGCAAATGCGATGCAGTGAAAGACGCTGCGGACTATGTGGCCGGTGACGTAAAAGATATGCCGGCAGCTAGCCAACTCCGCTTTCTAACGAGGTTAAGGCGTGACCTAGAAAACGGAAACAGCGAGACCTGGGGTCTCATCGAACGAGAAGTTCGAAGATGGAGACCAGGTTCGGCACGAAATCATAAAGGTTTGAGGACCCGTTGGTCAAAGGAAAGGGAAGGTCCTGCTTCCGGGACGGAGCCGTATGACGCGAGAGTGTCACGTACGGTTCCTTTGAGAAGGGTGTGATACCACCACCTATCAGGCCCGACGAGCGGTCCACGGAGCTGCATCCCTACTCACCTGGTCTATGCACATCGCTCTTTCCAGGAGGTTGGCCGCCTATCCTAGATCTTCCCATTTCCAAGAAGATCCCGGGCTCGATCTGGTTTAGTATCAAGGTGATTCTTTTTCTGTTCCTATATATATGGGTCCGTGCAGCATTTCCACGATATCGTTATGATCAATTAATGGGACTTGGCCGGAAAGTGTTCTTGCCTCTATCATTAGCTCGGGTAGTCCCCGTTTCTGGTGTTTTAGTCACCTTTCAATGGCTCCCTTAATTATGTGCGAGGAATTGCCCTATTGAGTAATGGGAAGCGGGCTAGTCCCCGAAAATGCCCCGCCCGTAAGTTCCTTTGTCGTTGGGGAAAAAAAATCTCTTTTGATTTTTAGATTCGAAATTCTTCCTTTTTTTATCCCATGCTTTCCGTTGGTCAACAACCAACCAAAGTGCTCTATACTTCTTCACTACTCGTACAGGCTTGACGGAGTTAAGCTGTATTGAGGGAATCGTTTTGTCTCAATCAATCAAGAATGCCTCAACTGGATAAATTCACTTATTTCACACAATTCTTCTGGTCATGCCTTTTCCTCTTTACTTTCTATATTCCTATATGCAATGATGGAGATGGAGTACTTGGGATCAGCAGAATTCTAAAACTACGGAACCAACTGGTTTCACACCGGGAGAACAAGATCCGGAGCAACGACCCCAACTGTTTGGAAGATATCTTGAGAAAAGGTTTTAGCACCGGTGTATCCTATATGTACTCAAGTTTATTCGAAGTATCCCAATGGTGTAACGCCGTCGACTTCTTGGGAAAAAGGAGGAAGATGACCTTAATCTCTTGTTTCGGAGAAATAAGTGGCTCACGAGGAATGGAAAGAAACATATTATATTTGATCTCTAAGTCCGTACATAGCAATCCTGGGTGGGTCATCACTTGTAGGAATGACATAATGCTAATCCATGTTCCACACGGCCAAGGAAGCATCGGTTTTTAATCTCATTATGACTTGGTCGTTCGGAAGAGCAATTAATTCGATCAGAATAGTGGAATGGAAGGCAGTAAAAGAATTAAATACTCCTTTCTTTTCCAATCGCCCCGCGAAGACAGACGTTCGGAAAGGTTCTCGAGATTCTCAATCGCTCTTTTTAGTGGGGAGGAATAGTGCGGGAAGGGAGCGAGACCAAGCCGAGCCACTAGTAGAGTAAGCCCTTCCCACGTGTCAAGTTGAATATGAATAAATGAATGCAGCCTCAACCAGAGAGATCAACCTGCGCCTTTGGGTTGAGGCCGCTGTCGGCGCAGAACGAACTAATCCGCGACCAGCAAGTTTTCCGAAAGCGAACTGAATGGAATTGTTACTTTCAAAAAATCTTGCTTCAAATCAAAGA